CTTTTATTCCTTTTAATATTAATGTTTTAATATAAGAGTAAGAGAAAATAAAATATAAAATCTAGAAAATATATATTTTCTACTGTCTGTATCTGTGTATCATTTATTCTATTCCTATGAAATACCAGATAAAAAGTAAGGATCTTAGAAGGGAAGGGGTATAATGAAATTCATGAAATTCTTCGATTGTGTCTTCCCACAGAAATGATCCGTTTTATTTGACTGATGGAGACAACAAATAATTAGTTATAACAAATTAATATAATTATAAGAAAATAATTATAAGAAATAAAAATATAACAAATACAAATAAAAATATAACAAATACTAAAAACAAATACTAAATAATAAAAGAAAAGAGCATGCTCTTATCTTATTCGAATATTTTATTCGAAACGCCTTGTGATCTTCAACCAATTCTGCGCTTCAATATAATTTCCAGGAGTAAGCGCTATAGCTTGTTTCCAATACTCCGCGGCTTGGTCGAACCAAGCCTCCGCAATTTCAGAATCTCCCTGCCGAATGGCCTGTTCTCCTCGGTCGGAATAGGCGAGTAAATTCCTTCCCTTAGAACCGTACTTGAGAGTTTCCTAACTCATACGGCTCGACAGTCAATTCTTTTGATGTCCCATTTTTTTTTTCGAGTTAATCAAAAGAGGTTAATTACATGAGTTTCAAACTTGAAGTTTGATTTTATTAATTATTAATAATAATAATCCGTTTTGTTTTATCTTTTCTCCCACCTTCAAAAGAATAAAGCGTAGGTGTTCTACTATCATTACAATTTTCTGAAAGGTAACTATCCCGGTTTCATATAGAAATTTCTATTTATATAGAATCTTTGAAAAAGACCTTCTCTCATAAGAAAGAAAAGGCTTACTATCTTTGGGATCTGATGCTACACCGCTGCTCAATACTTTAGGGGGTCGACTCCATTACATAAGTGGATTCCTAGCTTTTGTCTCATATTATGACATTAAGTAAGCAGTTCTTATTGTATCGGCAAAAATTTCGCTAATTGATCTTTACGGTGCTTCCTCTATCAATTAGATCCTTTATCCATAGAATAAAGTATCTAGGCATATTTCTTTTTTCATATTTCGATTTCTATGAAGTTTCTTTCTTTGCTACAGCTGATAAAAATCGTTGTTTTGGACGATGCCATATGTAGAAAGCCTATTTTTTTTTTTTTACTAGTAGATTTTTGATTTTGCTCTTTCTTTCCTTTTTCTTTCTATAGTGTAGATAGTCGCACGTAATGACAGATTACGGCCATATTATTAAAAGCTTGTGGTAAGAAAGGGTTTCGTTCTAATGCCCGAAAATAATATTCCAAAGCTTTTGTGTGTTCTCCATTACTTGTGTGAATAAGGCCTATATTATAGAGTATATAACTTCTATCATAGGGATCGATTTCTAGTCGCATAGCTTCATAATAATTCTGTAAAGCTTCCGCATAATTTCCTTCGGATTGAGCAGACATCCGTTACGGTCGTTATTCGATTCAAAGAATCTCCGTTCCAGAACCGTACGTGAGGTTTTCATCTCATACGGCTCCTCCCTTAATGTGCATAATAAGCCTAATACATAGAATCAAAAAGGAGTGAAATATTCTCATTATGAACTGAGCGGGGCTAGTGTTTTTACAAGAAATCTCTAGCCAACCTTCCTGCAAAAGATCGTTTCTTAACATCCAAGATGTTGGTACTATATAAAAATAGAAAAATGTTACGTTAACTCCAACAATTTCTTTGTCCTCAACATCCCTTAATTTCTAGGAATTAGTCACTTCAACAGTCTTCGATGGTTATATGGGTATCCAAAGTACGAATGAGATGGATATTTGTTGTCCCAACCATTCTTCTTAGTCCCGATCCCAATAAGGAAAAGGGAAAATTTATAGCAAAGTTTTCGTGTTGTTGATTCCTAAGCGTAGTGCTTCTTCCTCTATGCCGCCTAGTGGTACTAGTGGAGCAGGATTAACCTGCAATACATAACCCATAGCCATAGGTGTAACCTTTTCGCTCAATGCTAGAATCGACAATTGAAACATCTGAGGCTGCATTAATCGGGGATACACGACAGAAGGAATTTTTTTTTTAGAAACTTCACCTTCAATAAACGTAGAGTTTTTTTCAAATCTTTCTATCCCGGCTAATGTGTCTTTCTCCTAAGACTCGAAGCGGTAAATAAAAAAAATCAAATCACACCATCTCTGTAATAAGTAAATGCCTCTTTTTCTCCTGAAGTTGTCGGAATTATTCGTAATAAGATATTGGCTACAATTGAAAAGGTCTTATCAATCAAATTTCCAGTTATCCGGGATCTAGGCATAGGTAGCAATCCATTTTAAAATTTCTTTTAATTACCTCTCGTGAGAAAACGATCCTACAAAAAAAGTAATTATACAGTACGAAATAACATAAAAACAGCCTTAACTCATAAAAAAAACTCATAAAAAAAGATAGACCGAGTGTTCGAGTCGTTCCAATCCCGTGAT